AGAAAAGGAATTTGTCCATTTTTCGGGGTCTCAAGGGGGCGTGGAAACACATAAGAACTCTTGAATGGAAATGGAAAAGAGATGGAACTCCAGTTCCTTCAGAAATGGTAAGATCTTTGGCGCAAGAAGAAGGGGTTGATCCGTATCATCTTGACGAGGATCCACATCGGTAGTTGTTGGCTGTTATGCGTCTTGTGCTGATCTGGTAACTGTTATGAATGTGGAGGAGTGGGGGAACCAAAGGGCACTTTCCTATACCACAAAGAATAGAATTTAGATCTTCAAAAAGCATGTTTGAAGGACCCACGGGGCGGTAACTAGAAGGGAGGAGATCCCGTTCTCCTTTTTTTTTTATAGAAAGTAGCTCTTTTGTTTGTTCTCCTATTGTGACTTACTGTATTGTTGTAACATTAGTGGATGAACCGCGGAATGTCTACTAAGAGAATAACTCCTATGAAGAAGGTCAACCCTTTGGTGGGTGAGGTTAGCTTCTTTATTGCTCTGTTCACTGTAGTCTTCTTGTTAGCATTAGCATGCGTTCCTAGTTACCTAATTAGAATACCTAAAATCGTAGTTCCCAGAACGGGTCAACTCTTCAGAGTCATGCTGATAGCAGGGTTCAACTCCCGGGGAAGACACCATATAAAGAAGATCTGTTACCACTACTTGACTGAGAAACTTACCCGAAGGTTGGACTGCTCTCAGGCGAATGATTGCTGCTGTTCTTCTTCTCTTGTTAGTGCTATCTGCACTAAACTCCCGGGGACGGAGAGCATTCCCACACGAACGAGTTTTCCAACTATTGTTCTTTCGTTTCTCCGAAGCTTGGAAACAGGGGTTAGGTAAGCTCTTCCTAACGCAAGGTAGTCCAGCTAACTTTATTAAGAAGAAAACTCACAGTAAAGGCGAGGGAATAGACCCTCCTATTATTATTATGTATGTGCACCCGGGCACACCTCCTCTTAACAACAAAAGAAAACCAACTGCCCCGAACAGCTGGTTAAAGCAGGCTCTACTAGGGTGAGTTAGCTTCCATGGCACCAAACTCTTCTCGTCATGTTGATCCGCGAATGCTGGTAGAAAGGGATCCGATCAACTGACTCCAGACTTGCCATATCGACACCCTTGGTCCTGGCAGCATGAACTAAGTAAGAGTAGGGTTTTTTTTGAACAATTATACTGTACACAGGCCCAATTCCCTGAAGAATTCACATGATGTGAGCCTCAGCTTCCGGTATCATAGCATGGGGTTTTCACTCCTCCCGATGCCGAGCTAAGAGTCTGAGGCGGCACCTCAGAAAAAGAGTAGCCGCTTTCCCGCTAGAATTCTTTTTTCATTCCAACGAATCAATAAAACCATCTCGGTCAATCTGAACAAAAGACACGACCCCTAGTTTCAGCAACCAGTCTTTCTACACCAAGGTTTCAGGTCTTTCTTGATTGGCTTACGACAAAGCCTTACCTGACCCCAGCCGCTACTTCACCCTCTTTTCAGGGAGATCGTGATGAGGCAAAAGGGGGCCTTATTAAAGTCCTCTGGGTCATCCACTAAGTGAGTGAAAGAGGTCTCATTGGGAGAATTGGGAAGAGAGAAGGCCAGCCTCCCACTATGTGAAAGAAGAGCTTTTTCTCTCATATTCACTTCTATAGAATAGGTAGTTCGCTTAGCCGCAGCTGAAACCATAGATCTTGCCCGGGATGCTCCCAAGGTAGGACTCCTAAATTGGAAAAAGAATGGAGGGACTGATTCTTGGTCCTCTGCTATGAATGATTTCATGTCTTCAAAGTGCAGGACTTGAGGACATCAGATATATGGGACACTTCGTCACATGGTCTAAGAAAGATGATGAGGCCTCTTGTATTTCCAGAAAAGTGGATAGAGCTCTTGCTAATTGTAAGTGCTTTGGCTCTCTGCCTTTATCTGAATCTGAAGTTGAATTCACCCCCAAGGGCCTCTCTGATCATAGTGCCTGTGTGGTTAGAACAGGGGTGCATATCCTTCCTTTTTCAACTTCATGACTGAACTCCCACTCCCCGAGTTCCACCCTATTGTGAGTAAGGTGTGGCAAACTGATGTCAAAGGCGATCCCATGTAGAAAGTCTGTGCAAAACTTAGATTGGTGAAATACGACCTCTCTGAGATATATGGTTTATGCCGGAAAGGTACGAAGTTGGACTAATTTGGAAACATTGGGCAATTTACTTTATACTTCTATTGCTGCTCAGAAGAAATAGAGGGATCAGAGACAGTCACTGTTGGAAACTGGGGAGTTGGCTGATAAAGATGGACAGTAACGATCGCGTAATATAAATTCTTCGGCCTCGTCATCGAAAGCGGCTTCCAATTGCTCGGAAATTCTAAGCTATATGGGGGACTTGGATGGTGAGCAAAAACAATTGATCAAGAAGTTGGTCAACTTTCGCATGAAAGAAGGTAAAAAAACAAGAGTTCGTGCTATTGTTTATCAAACTTTTCATCGCCCCGCTCGAACTGAACGCG